ATCTCATATCTAGATATATTTATATAGATATACAAGATAAAAAAAACATAACCAAATAAACAATTCAAATGCTTCTATTGTTTGCTCTTGTTTGTTGTGTTGGATCCACAATTAATCTTATGGATCTTTAGGATTGGTGTATTCTTTAAATCCCTTAGTTTCGGATCATGAATGGAGTCAAGTATCACAACCCCTTCTACCCATCCTGTATATTGTCCTTTTCGTTCCGTGTTGGAATAGACGAGATTTTACGAAAAAAGTTATTGATAAAAGAGAACAAATATTTCTTTTTTTTCGAGGCGAATTTGACACAAGATGAAGGAAGGAAATCGCTATTTCAATTTCAAATAAAAAAAAAGAATTTAGAATATTCTATAATAAAAAAGAGTTCCATCATATATAACTATAGTTATAGTGAAGTAATACTCCGGGTTCTCACAAAACAAAAGAAAATCCTTTTTTTCAATACTCATTCCTTATTTTATAAGTTAATGATCTAGTGATTGGATCTCTATGCTTATTCCAATAGAAAATGAAATATTCAAATGATTTTTCATCGAATGACTATTCATCTATTGTATTTTCACGTAAATAGGGGTAAGAAAGTTCTATGGAAAAATGGTGGTTCAATTCGATGTTGTATAAAGGAAAATTAGAATACAGGTGTGGGCTAAGTAAATCAATTGATAGGTTTGGTAATCCTATTGAAAAAACCAGTGTAAGTGAAGATCCGGTTAGAAACGATACGGATAAAAAGATTCATAGTTGGAGTGAAAGTTCTAGTTACAGTAATGCTACTCATTTAGTGGGCGTCAGGGACGTTCGTAATTTTATCTCTGATGACACCTTTTTAGTTAGAGATAGTAATAGGAATATTTATTCCATATATTTTGATATTACTAATCAAATTTTTGAGATTGACAATGATCCTTCTTTACTGAGTGAACGAGAAAGTTCTTTTTTTAGTTATCGGACTTATGCTTATCTGAAGAATGGATCTAAGAATGATGATCCGCCCTGTGATCGTTCCATGTATGATACTAAATACAGTTGGAATAATCACATTACTAGTTGCATTAACTCTTATCTTGGTTCTCAAATCTGTATTGAGAGTTCCATTTTAAGTAGTAGTGACAATTCCAGTGACAGTTACATTTCTAGTTACATTTATGGTGAAAGTAGAAATAGTAATGAAAGGGGGAGCTCCAGTATAAGAACTAGCAGGAATGGTATTGATTTCACTCGAAGAGAAAATTCTACTGATTTCGATTTGACTCAAAAATATAGTCATTTGTGGGTTCAATGCGAAAATTGTTATGGATTAAATTATAAGAAACTTTTGAAGTCCAAAATGAATATTTGTGACCAATGCGGATATCATTTGAAAATGAGTAGTTCAGATCGAATCGAACTTTCGATTGATCCAGGTACTTGGGATCCTATGGATGAAGACATGGTTTCTCTGGATCCTATTGAATTTCATTCGGAGGAGGAACCTTATAAAGATCGTATTGATTCTTATCAAAGAAAGACAGGATTAACCGATGCTGTTCAAACAGGCACAGGTCGACTAAACGGTATTCCCATAGCAATTGGAGTTATGGATTTTCAGTTTATGGGGGGTAGTATGGGATCCGTAGTAGGCGAGAAAATCACCCGTTTGATCGAGTATGCTACCAATAAATTTTTACCTCTGATTCTAGTGTGTGCTTCCGGAGGAGCACGTATGCAAGAAGGAAGCTTGAGCTTGATGCAAATGGCTAAAATATCTGCTGCTTTATATGATTATCAATCCTATAAAAAGTTATTCTATGTATCAATCCTTACATCTCCTACTACTGGTGGGGTAACGGCTAGTTTTGGGATGTTGGGGGATATTATTATTGCCGAACCTAATGCTTACATTGCATTCGCAGGTAAAAGAGTAATTGAACAAACATTGAATAAGATAGTACCTGAAGGTTCACAAGCGGCTGAATATTTATTCCATAAGGGCTTATTCGATCCAATCGTACCACGTAATCCTTTAAAGGGTGTTCTGAGTGAGTTATTTAAGCTTCACGCTTTTTTTCCTTTGAATTAAAATTCACTTATTAAGTTAAGTGGAGCCTTAAGTCAAATTATTTTTATTTTATTTAGTTACATTTTTGTATTTGTAGCGAACAATTAGGTAGTTTATCGGAATCAAAGTAAAAATTCTAAAGAAGACTTTCTTTTTTCTTTGGTGACATAATCATAATATTTAATTGTAAATTGTAGAAAGAATCGTGCGGATAATTCTTTTTTTTTCTACCGATATTCCTGATTATTAATTAGGAAACCTCTAGCAACAAGATAAAAAAAAAGGTTCCTTCTTCAAAATTCAAATTGGGCAAGGCAAATAAAAGAAACCGAAGGTCATCTTTCCTTCTTGCTTTGTATGTATAGTATATATAATTCAAATATAGAAAAGATAGATATAGAGTATCTTTTCTTTCTACTATATCTTCCGAGAATCTCTATTTTTACTAAGAATCCTGTTGTTGGATTGAATTCTAACGAATCCTTCGTGAATTTGTAAGAAACTCTTTCTTTTTTATTTATTAAATAAAATAAAAATTCGAATTGAATTCGAATTTGAAGACAAGAATAGAATAGATTATCATACGTATATTTCTATATTTCATGTAGAAAGATAAAGAAGAATAAGTCTCATTTATTTAATTATCCATTCCTTACACTTATTATTTAATATATATAGTCACTTCGATATACTCAATATAATTATATACGAATTATAATTATTCTAAGATATCTTTCTAACAATAACAGGTACAAATATTAAATCGAGGTACCCATTCTATGATAATTTTTAACAACTTACCCTCTTTCTTTGTGCCTTTAGTGGGCCTAGTATTTCCGGCAATTGCAATGGCTTCTTTATCTCTTCATGTTCAAAAAAACAAGATTTTTTAGATTCGATAGGTGCAAATCTTATCTATTTTTTTTCAAGACTTAGATATAGATAACACAGATATCTATTTAGTAGAATATGGCAGTTTCCTCCGAACATAGCTTTTATGTATGCGTAAATATATGGGTAAATAAATTATAGCAATTTTCAAATAGATCGGAATCGAGGTGGATGTAGGAAATGGAAAGTCAATGTATCTATATGTGGATATCTATAGGAGATCATATAAAAGGGATATTCTTATTTTAGACCTAACCAATTGGATCTAACCAATTGGATCTAACCAATTAGATGAATTACTCCTAAAGGCTTACATTCGAATGACACTAGTTGATGAGAGTTACTTCGGAAACAAAAAAAACGAAAGTCAAATTCATTTGGACTATTTTCTCAATTCCAATAAAATGCAACTGGATCTAGTATGAGTTGTCGATCAGAACATATATGGATAGAACTTATAGTGGGGTCTCGAAAAATAAGTAATTTCTGCTGGGCCTTTATCCTTTTTTTAGGTTCACTAGGATTCGTATTAGTTGGATCTTCCAGTTATCTCGGTAAGAATTTGATATCTTTAGTTCCGTCTCAACAAATTCTTTTTTTTCCACAAGGGATCGTGATGTCTTTCTACGGTATCGCAGGTCTCTTTATTAGTTCCTATTTGTGGTGCACAATCTCGTGGAATGTAGGTAGTGGCTATGATCGATTCGATAGAAAAGAAGGAATAGTGTGTATTTTTCGTTGGGGATTTCCTGGAAAAAATCGTCGCATCTTTCTACGATTTCGTATGAAAGATATTCAGTCCATCCGAATCGAAGTTAAAGAGGGTATTTATGCTCGTCGTGTCCTTTATATGGAAATCAAAGGACAGGGGGCCGTTCCCTTGACGCGTACTGATGAGAATTTGACTCCGCGTGAAATTGAGCAAAAAGCCGCCGAATTGGCCTATTTCTTGCGCGTACCGATTGAAGTATTTTGAAATGAACTTGAACTGAAGAATAAATTCTTTCCCAGCGGCAGGGAAAAAATTCAAGAATTCTCTGTTCTTTCTTCAGCATAGCATAGCTTAATAAAATTTTTTCAGAACGTTCATTCGAGCCAAAGTATGCGTATATGGAACATCCATAAAACGAAATTTTTTTTGTATGCATAAAAAAGAATTTATGCGTATGGAAATCCACTCAACTCAATTTAGTAAAAAACAAGTAAAAGTAACAAATCGAAATAAAATAATAGATTCATCTCGTATATCAAAACATTTCGGAATAAAGGATTTCTCTTTTTATTTTCAATATGAATTGATAGGTTAGATACAAATAGATCATATCTTGGAAATTCTCTCTCCTTTCTTTTGTCAATCGACTTTTCTTTTTTTTTTATCTTTTCTTTTGTTTTTCTTAATGATCAAAGGCAAAAGATTGCTTGGATCTCTTATAAGGATAACTTTTCTGTCTTGTTTTGCCACTCATTTTTGATCATTACATTAGGTTTTGAATACATTAGGTTTTGAATTTATGATCGGTAGATCACAATATTCTTAATAAATCTCTCTCCATTTTTCCTGGACTAGAACTGTGGGGTAGCCGGCCATTTTTTTTTTTCGAAAGATTTTCTTTTTTGATAGAAAAGACAAAGGGAGTTCTTTTGGCTTAAAATCCGAATAATATTCATTACTTGCTTGAAATAATATTCATTACTTGCTTGAATTGGTTCTTTCAAGCATTTATCGAAAAGGGCTTCGAATTTGATCAATTCAATTGAGGTATCTGGAAACAAGATTTTTTCTTATTTCTTCATTTGAAACGGGCTCTTATTCTATTTCTGTATTCTTTCGAAATTCAAGGACTAACTACTGAATCACAAATAAAAAAACAGGGAATAGATTAATAGGTCCGATGCCCTGTAATAGAACTTAGGGTTAATAGAAATAGTAGATCACATAGATTCAACAAATGAGGTGGGTTCATTAACAATTCAAAGATGAAAAAATGGTAAAAAAGAAAGCATTTCTTCCTCTTCTATATCTTACATCTATAGTATTTTTGCCCTGGTGGATCTCTCTCTCATTTAATAAAAGTCTTGAATTTTGGATTACTAATTGGTGGAATACTAGGCAATCCGAAACTTTTTTGACTGATATTCAAGAAAAGAGTATTCTAGAAAAATTCATAGAATTGGAAGAACTCTTACTCTTGGACGAAATGATAAAAGAATACCCGGAAACACATCTACAAACACTTCGTATAGGAATCCACAAAGAAACGATCCAATTGATCAAGATGCACAATGAGGATCATATCCATATGATTTTGCACTTATCGACAAATATAACCTCTTTCGTTATTTTAAGTGGTTATTCTATTCTGGGTAATGAAGAACTTGCTATTCTTAACTCTTGGGTTCAAGAATTCCTATATAACTTAAGTGACACAATAAAAGCTTTTTCTATTCTTTTATTAACTGATTTATGTATCGGATTCCATTCGCCCCATGGTTGGGAACTAATGATTGGCTATGTCTACAAAGATTTTGGATTTGCTCACAACGATCAAATTATATCGGGTCTTGTTTCTACTTTTCCAGTCATTCTGGATACAATTTTTAAATATTGGATCTTCCGTTATTTAAATCGTATATCTCCATCACTTGTAGTGATTTATCATTCAATGAATGACTGATCTAACTAGAATATTTGTTACTTTGTAACATAAGGTACATAAGCAAAGCATTTCCATTTTAAGACGTACTTACTCTTTCTACCCTACAGGGATTTCTCCTACTCCTTATATTCCAGTAAAATGATTTCAATAAAGTAAATAGCAGAATTGTGGATAGGGAACTCTACAAGCGACCTACCTAATTTTATTGTAGAAATTTTCGGGATCAATGATTGGACCATGCAAACTAAAAACACCTTTTCTTGGATAAAGAAAGAGATTATTCGATCTATTTCCGTATCGCTGATGATATATATCATAGCTCGGACATCCATTTCAAATGCATATCCCATTTTTGCACAGCAGGGTTATGAAAATCCACGAGAAGCGACCGGACGTATTGTATGTGCCAATTGCCATTTAGCTAATAAGCCCGTGGATATTGAGGTTCCGCAAGCGGTACTTCCTGATACTGTATTTGAAGCAGTTGTTCGAATTCCTTATGATATGCAAGTTAAACAAGTTCTTGCTAATGGTAAAAGGGGAGGTTTGAATGTGGGGGCTGTTCTTATTTTACCTGAGGGATTTGAATTAGCGCCTCCCGATCGTATTTCGCCCGAGATGAAAGAAAAGATAGGCAATCTGTCTTTTCAGAGCTATCGCCCCAATAAAAAAAATATTCTTGTGATAGGTCCTGTTTCTGGTCAGAAATATAGTGAAGTCACCTTTCCTATTCTTTCCCCGGACCCCGCTACTAATAAAGATGTTCACTTCTTAAAATATCCCATATATGTAGGCGGGAACAGAGGAAGGGGTCAGATTTATCCCGATGGGAGCAAGAGTAACAATACAGTTTATAATGCTACAGCGGCTGGTGTAGTAAGTAAAATCATACGAAAAGAAAAAGGGGGTTACGAAATAACCATATCGGATGCGTCAGATGAACGTCAAGTGGTTGATATTATTCCACCAGGGCCAGAACTTCTTGTTTCCGAAGGCGAATCTATCAAACTTGATCAGCCATTAACGAGTAATCCTAATGTGGGTGGATTTGGTCAAGGAGATGCGGAAATAGTACTTCAAGATCCATTCCGTGTCCAAGGCCTTTTGTTCTTCTTGGCATCTGTTATTTTGGCACAAATATTTTTGGTTCTTAAGAAGAAACAGTTTGAGAAGGTTCAATTGTCCGAAATGAATTTCTAGATTCGCGGATTTCCAATATCAAATTCGTAAAAAGAATCAAATTTTTGTTTTGACAATTCAATTATATTATGTATGATTAAAAATTATGAAAAGCTTTTTGCTTGTTTCTATTCCAGATGTCGATATCTGGAATTATTTGTACCGCATTACTAGTCATAGTATGTATATTGTGAAAAAGATTATTTTACTTTATCCCTTCTTTTTTTTAAGCCAAATTCGAGCGGTGTCACTAGGTCACTCTTGTGAGATTGAAATGTCATAGAATGGATCAATCGTTTTCTATTCTAATAGAATAAATCAAATCGAAAATTTCACTGGATACTAAACATAAAATAAGTAAGTGGAGAATAGAAAACAAAGGATTATTCGCCTTCTTCTTCTTAGTCTTTTCTTTGACACAAGAAAATTCCTTTCTTGTGTCAAAGAAAACCGGTTTTTGATCCCGTTAGTAAAAGATTACTATCTTTAGTTTCTATTTTTTCCAGGTTTATCAGAATCCCTACTTTATATTTATTACGTATACATATATAAAGTAGTGAACAAACAAAAAATAGAGGGAAATCTTTTGATAAAATAGAACTTATTCTAATGAACTTAGAAAAAAATTCAACTTTGATGAGATACTAAATAGAGTAGAGTAAGGATCTATTCGAAAAGGATTTGCTTTGGATAATATCTGATTGATAGAAA